AATTATATAATTGAGGGAATCCCCCCCCCCCTTTTTTTTTATTTATTTATTTATTATGATATTTTCGGCTTTAGAACATATATTAACTCATATATCTTTTTCAGTTGTTTCAATTGTAATTATAATTCATTTGATAACCTTATTAATTGACGAATTCATTGAACTGTATGATTCGTCAGAAAAGGCCATGATAACCACTTTTTTCTGTATAACAGGATTATTAATTACTCGTTGGATTTATTCGGAGCATTTGCCAATAAGTAATTTATATGAATCATTAATATTTCTTTCGTGGGGTTTTTCCGTTATTCCTATAGTTCCATATTTTAAAAAACATAAAAATTTTGTAAGCGTAATAACCGCGACAAGTACTTTTTTTATACAAGGCTTTGCTACTTCGGGTTTTTTAATTAACATGCATCAATCCGAAATCTTAGTACCAGCTCTCCAATCTCAGTGGTTAATGATGCACGTAAGTATGATGGTATTGGGCTATGCAGCTCTTTTATGTGGATCATTATTATCAATAGCACTGCTAGTAATTACATTTCAAAAAATCATAAGAATTGTTGATAAAAGCAATAATTTAAATTTATTAAATCATTTATTTTCTTTTGGTGAGATCCAATATATACCGGAAAGAGTCAATATTTTAAGAAATACTTCAACTCTTTCTGTGAGAAATTATTACAGATTTCAATTGATTCAACAATTAGATCATTGGGGTTATCGTATTCTTAGTATAGGGTTTATCTTGTTAACCATAGGTATCCTTTCAGGAGCGGTCTGGGCTAATGAAGCGTGGGGATCATATTGGAGTTGGGACCCAAAAGAAACTTGGGCATTTATTACTTGGACCATATTTGCCATTTATTTCCATACTCGAACAAATAAAAATTTTAAAGGTTTAAATTCCGCAATTATCGCTTCTATCGGTTTTGTTATAATTTGGATATGCTATTTAGGGGTTAATTTATTAGGAATAGGACTACATAGTTATGGTTCCTTTATATTAAATTAACATCTAATTGAATTGAAAAAAGACCAAATACAACCATAAGACAGCCTAGCATATATATAAGAAACTTAGGATAAGTTGTTGAGAACTTTTTGAATCAGGTAATGTAAGGATTCAAAAAGTTCTCACAAATGCCACACATATTTGGTTACAATTCAATTGATTTTTGAATTTAAAATGAAAAAAAGTATTTTTTTTTCATTGTACAAAGATTTTGAAAACTTCAAAATCATAAGAATGCTTTTTAATTTTTTTTATTTATAAAAAACTACCTATAAAAAAAATTTGATAGAATAGTGTCAACCTTGTCAACTGATAATGAGAAAATAAAATCCGGATAAATACCAATACTTATTACAGGCAGAAGGATAGAGATCAAAACAAATAACTCACGGGGTCCAGAATCAAAATAGTTTGGGGCATTAAACAGCTTGTATCCATAGAACATCTGACGTAACATTGATAATAAATAAATAGGAGTTAATATAATCCCAACTGCCATTACAAAAGTAATTAGTATTTTTGGCATTAAAAGATATTTTTGGTCTGTAATTATTCCAAAGAATACTATTAATTCCGAAAAAAAACCACTCATACCTGGTAATGCCAGGGAAGCTAGTGATAAGATACTGAACATCGTGAATATTTTTGGCATTAAGGTAGCCATTCCACCCATTTCGTCAAGATAAACAAGACGTATTCTATCATAACTGGTTCCCGCCAAGAAAAAAAGTGCAGCGCCAATAAACCCATGTGATATTATTTGCAAAATGGCCCCATTGAGTCCCATTTCACTTATAGAGCAAATTCCTACAATTATAAAACCCATATGAGATACAGACGAATAGGCTATTCGTTTTTTTAAATTTTGTTGACCAGAAGATGTTGAAGCTGCATAGATTATTTGCATTGCGCCCACTATTATCAACCAAGGAGAAAAAGTAGAATGGGCATGGGGTAATAATTCCATATTGATCCGAACCAATCCATACGCTCCCATTTTTAATAAGATTCCGGCTAAAAGCATACAAGTACTGTAGTGTGCTTCTCCATGAGTGTCCGGTAACCATGTATGTAAGGGTATAATCGGCGATTTGACAGCAAAAGCAATAAGAAATCCAATATAGAATAGTATTTCCAGAGCTACAGGATATGATTGATTGGCTGATGTTTCAAAATTGAATGTTGATTCATTGGAAGCATATAAAGCGATACCTAAGGCTCCTATTAATAAAAAAACGGAACTTCCTGCAGTATACAATATAAACTTTGTAGCTGAATACAGACGTTTCTTCCCCCCCCACATAGATAGAAGTAAATAAACAGGAATTAATTCTAACTCCCACATAATGAAAAAAAGTAGCAGATCCTGCGAAGAAAATAATCCTATTTGCCCACTATACATTGCTAACATCAAAAAATGGAATAATCGTGAATCCCGAGTAACTGGCCAAGCCGCTAAAGTAGCTAAAGTGGTTATAAAACCTGTCAGTAAAATAGGCCCTAACGAAAGTCCATCTATTCCCAATCTCCAATAAAAATCAAAACAATTGATCCATTTATAATCTTCTGTTAATTGGATTAATGGATCGTCCAATTGAAAATAATAAAAGAATGCATAGGTCATTAAAAGGAGTTCTAAGATAGAAATACATATAGTATACCATCTAATTACCTTATTTCCTCGATGAGGGAAAAATAAAATTAAGGAACCTGCGGATATCGGTAAAACTACAAATATTGTTAACCAAGGAAAAGAATTCATGGTAAAGACAAGATACATTTGGACCAGAAAAAACCCGTGCTCGAAAACTTAATATATTTTTTTTATTTTTTTCAAGTACGGGTTTTTGGCGGTAAACAAAAAATCAAATGTATTCAAGTGGGCTTTTCTAGAAAGTATCAATACGCTAGACCCATGCTTCGAGTTGTTTCATGCCATAAATAAACTCGAACACTCAAGAAATCCGTTGGACAAGCGGATTCACATCTCTTACAACCGACACAGTCCTCTGTTCTGGGAGCAGAAGCTATTTGCTTAGCTTTACATCCGTCCCAAGGTATCATTTCTAATACATCAGTGGGACAAGCCCGGACACATTGAGTACACCCTATACATGTATCATAAATCTTTACTGAATGTGACATTGGATCTATAATTTTTTTGAACGTGATAAATTTTCGATCTAGTAAATTTCTAAACGAATCATATTCATATATTTAAACACCAGATGAATCAATGATTTACCAGAATTTTTTTCTATTCAATTCCGGGTGGACTCATTCGCATTGCTTATTAGACAGAGTTAAGATACTTTACTTTAATTCATTACGTTTTACCAAACAGCCTGGATACGTTACATATCATATATGTGAATTCAAATGGATGAATATTCTATTTTATATGATTAATACTACTTATTTATTTAACAAATTTGATTGATTGATAGAGATTGATTTTCTATTACGATAAATTGACGACACTATAGCCGGACCAATAGCTGCTTCAGCGGCTGCAATAGATATAACAAAAATTGAGAAAATATTTCCTTTTAATTGGCGGCTATCAAAAAAGTCTGAAAATATTACGAAATTTATATTAATGGCATTCAATATAAGTTCAAGACACATAAGAGCTCTAACCATATTTCGACTTGTGATCAATCCATAAATGCCGATAGAAAATAAATAAGCACTCAAAACAAGCACATGTTCAAGCATCATCGACTCACTCCTTTTCGATTTATTTCAATATAAATTGAATATAAACAACAATTCAACATCAACATATTGGATTGCCTAGAATAAGAATATCACAAGTACAGAAAAAAGATATATTGGTAATAGATCGAATAAAAGAATTTATACATCAATCGTTTTCAAATAGAATTGTAAAGAAAATAGATGTGATAAATTAAAACAAAGTTGAATTTTGATTACGATTGCTAATTCTAAAGATTTATTACTGACGAGCCACAGCAATCGCACCTATCAAAGCAACTAACAGAATTATTGAAATGAATTCAAATGAAAGAAAAAAATCTGTTGATAAATGAATTCCGAGTTGTTGACTATTACTTATCAAATCTTGCTCTATAATCTGGTTTGCTTTTGTAGTCCAAATAATCCCGTACCACGACGTATCCAGAATAATAGTAATTAGTAAAACAAAAATACTTGTACAAACTAAAGAAGTAACCCCATTCCCAACAGTCCAAAGATTAAAATCTTTGTAATCTTCTGAACCATTCATGAACATCACAGCAAATAGAATTAAAACATTTATAGCTCCTACATAAATAAGAAGCTGTGCAGCAGCTACAAAATAAGAATTTGATAAAATGTAGAATAAAGATATACAAACAAGAAGGAATCCCAATGAAAAAGCAGAATAAATTGGGTTGGTAAGTAATACCACTCCGAGACCTCCTAATATAAGACCTAATCCCAGAAAGACTAAAATAAAATCATATATTGGTTCAGATAAATCCATTGTACGGAAAATAAAAGATAAAACAATCGAATTCGTTATTTTTTCATGACCTTGTTGATCCGACCAGGAAAACCTTATTTATCTTATTTATAATGGGTTTCTATAATTGAATTCAACCCTAAGGGATATATGGAAATTACTAGAGAAATACAACTGTTGGACTAATATCATTCTTTATTCTTTCTCGAAAAAGATAATTCAACACTCTAATTTGAATTTAGAAAAAAAAATTATAGCTATATTAAGAGATTTTCAATTCAAATTAAGCTGCAATATTATTCTATTATTCTTAAATCAAATTTAGTAATTAGAAATTGTTCTTTAATCAAAAATCAAAGGGGGTTTGCCCACTTTTTTGAGGTGAATTCGAAATTGTGCGAATTGTATAATCGTTAATTACTGACATTGGTAAACGACCTAAAGCAATTTGATTATAATTCAATGCATGACGATTATAAGTAGAAAGCTCATACTCTTCAGTCATTGATAAACAATTTGTTGGACAATACTCAACACAGTTACCACAAAATATACAGATTCCAAAATCAATACTGTAATTAAGTAACCGCTTCTTTCGAATGTCAGTTTCCAATTTCCAATCAACAACAGGTAGATTTATAGGACAGACACGAACACATACTTCACAAGCAATGCATTTATCAAATTCAAAATGGATTCGACCGCGAAAACGTTCCGAGGTTATTAATTTTTCATAAGGATATTGAATAGTTACAGGTAAACGATTTGCGTGGGATAAAGTAATCGTGAAACTTTGACCAATGTACCTTGCAGCTCGTATAGTTTGTTGACCATAATTCATGAACCCAGTTACCATGGGGAACATATCGCAAATCTCTATGAATAATTTTATGTTTGTTTCGTTCTCTTGTTTGAGACAAGTCGTAAATATAGAAAAATATTACTCTATAGTGAAAGGAGTTGGAAAGAGGTTGTTACTAATAGATTACCGAGAGAAATAGGTAAAAGAAATTTCCATCCAAGATTTAATAGTTGGTCCATTCTTAGTCTAGGTAAAGTCCATCTTGTTGTGATAGAAAGGAACAAAAACAGATATGTTTTAACCAATGTAATAATGATATCCATTGTTGTTCCAAAGACTCCACCTACCTTTTTTATTTCAAAAAACTCAGGAACAAATATGTACGGAATAGAGATATTCCAACCACCCAAGTAAAGAACTGTTACAAATAATGAAGAAACTAATAAATTTAGATAGGAAGCAATATAAAACAAACCAAATTTGATACCCGAATATTCGGTTTGATAACCTGCTACTAATTCTTCTTCTGCTTCTGGCAAATCAAAAGGTAATCTTTCACATTCTGCTAGGGAAGAAATGAAAAAAATGATAAACCCTATAGGTTGGCGCCACAAATTCCATCCCAAAAAGCCATATTTTGATTGTGCCTCAACTATATCAACTGTACTTGAACTGTTAGATAATCATAGTCGTTGATAACATCACTGTTCTCATCGCTATTTCAGAACCGTACGTGAGATTTTTATCTCATACGGCTCCTCGAAGGCCATAAATAAATCTAAGGAACGGATATCGTCTTATTTTATCTTGATATATTTGTAAGATAGATAGGACAAAATCTATCGAACGTTCCAAAATTCGACCAATGAAATTCTGTCTGTTATAATATTCAAAAAAATACGTCTGAATTCATCTCATCTTTTAAGAATTTCAATTTTTCTTTTTTGAGCAATAACTTAAATAATTAATTCAATAAAATACTCCTTGTAGAAGTGTTAATAGATATTTCAACTCATCGTTTTCTTTTTATTATTTATTACGAAAAGATTTTTTCTATTACGAATAAGGGTTAGACATTCCATTAGTTGGTGATCGATTTATATGAATATGACTATAGAAAAAGAAAAGAAAGAGTAAAAAAAAAAGATCTTTTTTTATTGTAATTAGATTCTTTTTTTGTTCCTAGTCTTATTTCTTCAAAAAAAGGAAAGGATTATTTCGTTCCTGATAGTTAGTTTTTAATCAGCTGATGGGAGCATACTCGGGATCGGAATCGTGAGGAGTACTGCCGAATCATTTCTACCAATTTAAAGCCCCAAGTAATATTCTTTTTCTATTATTTCGATTATGTGGAAATACCTTTTTGATAATTAAAATAATCTCTATTACTAATCCTTTGTGTATTTTTGTGTTCCTAACCATCTACTTATTTTTTTGCTCAAATCGCCCGTTAGCATTATGGTAATATATATAAATGATAGTAAAAACTCAATAAGGTTGATTCTTTTGAGCCCGCTTCAAGCCCGGATGATTAATCAACCAATCTTGGGGCAAAAAATATTGTCTTCTTATGTTTATTGTTTATTTCTGTTTTACTCTTGTACATAGAAAATGAGTCTCAATTTTTTTACGGCAAATTTAGAAGCTGTTTTCTTTCACCCATATAACTATCCAGTTTAGTTCATCAATCCAAATAATGAATAAAAAATGGAAGATATCTAGTCAATTAATTTTTCCATTTTCCTAAACAGATAAAAAGAAATAAATAGAAATATAGAAAATCTTTTCTTTCAACGAATCGCACGTAGAGATATGGATAATACACAGAGGGTTAATGGTATTTCATAACTAATCGATTGAGCGGCAGCTCGCAGACCACCTAAAAAAGAATATTTATTATTTGATCCATATCCTGACATAAGAAGCCCCAAGGGGGCAATACTTGAAATAGCAATCCATAAAAAAACACCCATATTTAGATTCGCTAAAACAAGGTGATAACCAAAAGGAATTACTGAATAGCTTAATAAAGTTGATATGACTGCTATAGATGGCCCGATATTAAATAAAAGAGTATCTCCTCTTGATGGAAAAAGATTTTCTTTAAAAAGTAGTTTCGTCCCATCAGCTAAAGCTTGAAGAACTCCCAAAGGACCAGCATATTCAGGTCCAATACGTTGTTGTATCCCTGCGGATATTTCTCTTTCTAACCATACAATTACTAGTATGCCTATCGTGATTCCCAATACAAGAATAAAAATAGGAACAAGCATCCACAAAATTCCATAGACCTCGTTTAAGGATTCCAATCCGGAAAAAGAATTGATAGCTTGTACTTCGGTTGTCTCAATTATCATTTTAACGATCAACTTCTCCCATAATGATATCTATACTCCCTAGTATTGTCATAATATCAGCCAATTTCATTCTTTTAACTAATTGAGGAAGAGTTTGCAAATTGATAAAACCCGGGGGGCGGATTTTCCATCTCCAAGGAAAAGCGCTTTGATCCCCTATCAGGAAAATTCCCAATTCTCCTTTTGGAGCTTCAACTCTCATATAAAGTTCTTGTTTCGGTAATTCAAACGTAGGCGAAGTTTTTTTACTAATGAATCGGTAGTCAAAATGGTTCCAATCGGGATCTCTTTCTTTATCAAAATATCGGATTTCTAAATTTTCATAAGGTCCCCCCGGAATTCCTTCCAAAGTCTGTTGAATAATTTTTATGGATTCCGTCATTTCAGCAATTCGGACTAAATAACGCGCTAACGAATCCCCCTCTTTTTGCCACTGGATTTCCCAATCAAATTCGTCATAACACTCATAATGATCAACTTTGCGAAGATCCCATTGTACGCCGGAAGCTCGTAACATAGGTCCCGATAAACCCCAATTTATTGCTTCCCCTGTACCAATAATACCTATTCCTTCAACTCGTTCTAAAAAAATAGGATTGCGCGTAATAAGTTTTTGATATTCAGCAACTCTTGTTAAAAAATAATCGCAGAAATCCAAACATTTATCTAACCAACCATGAGGTAGATCAGCTGCTACTCCTCCGATACGGAAAAAATTATGCATCATTCTCATACCGGTGGCAGCTTCGAATAAATCATATATTAACTCTCTTTCTCGAAAAATATAGAAGAAAGGAGTCTGTGTACCAATATCTGCCATAAAGGGGCCAAGCCATAACAGATGAGAAGCTATACGACTCAACTCCAACATAATTACTCTGATATAACTGGCTCTTTTAGGTACTTGAATATTTCCCAAATGTTCTGGCCCGTTTACTGTTATTGCTTCTGTGAACATAGTAGCTAAATAATCCCAACGTGTTACATAAGGCAAATATTGTATAATTGTTCGGTTTTCCGCAATTTTTTCCATTCCTCTGTGTAAATAACCTAATATAGGTTCACAGTCAATAACATCTTCCCCGTCTAGAGTAAGTATGAGTCGCAGAACACCATGCATTGACGGGTGTTGTGGACCCATATTGACTATCATAAAGTCGTTTTTTGTTGTCGGTACATTCATAGGGGTTTCCTCGATTCATTCTTACATGAATTACTGAAAACGAAAAGAAGTTCATAAAAATTCAAGATCTGATAAATCAACTAATAAAATAATAATAAAAAAAAAGACTCTTCAAATTAACGAATTTTTGATTCCCGAATATCTAAACGGCCAATTAATTCTTTATAACTTACTCTATTTTTATTTGCCAAATAAGACAATAGTCGTTGGCGTTTTCCTAGAAGTTTCCGTAAACCCCTTTGAGATAAATAGTCTTTTCTATGCAATTTCAAATGGAAAGTAAGTCTTCGTATCTTATTAGTAAAACTTACTATTTGAAATTCAACGGATCCCTCCTTTTCTTCTTTGTCGTCTTGTGAAATAATTGAAATGAATGAAGTTTTTACCATAAAATGAAATACCCCTCTCTTTTTAATTTTAAGATAATTTTATTGATCAGTAATAATAAATAACGAGATATTAAATAATAATGTTAGTTCATTTTAATATGACAAATATACCTTTACTGAATTTTCAATCGTGGATATATCTGTATCCTTATAATACTGAATCGACTGGCATTATTGGTATCAAACCAATAACGATTTATACAAGCTAAATCTTCTAATCGATAGTTGGGCCAAAGAAAAAGCTTTAATTTAATTAATTTATTTCTATCTTTATTATCACTATCAAAATGTTTGCTTTTATCTAAAATGTGATCACAGTTATTTACGCTAGTACCGTTGAAATTTTTGGCATTTATATTAATATCTTTTTTATTTTTTGAATTCAAAGAAATTAGAATTCTCAATTCTCTACGATGTTTAGGGGATAAAAGATTTTCAAGAACAAATAAATAATAATCATTTTTGTCCCCATTTCCTGTTATTTTTTGATGTCTTTCAATAGTAGATTCATACAAATTATTTTTATCAACAAAATTTTGCTTTCTGTATCTTTGATTAATTTGCTGTTTGCTCTTATGAATCAATAAAAGACTTATGGTTTGATACATAATAGATTTTCCATCATTTTTTACCGACAGACGGGTTGGTTCGATAATCAATATTCCCCCTTTTATCAATTCTGTAAAAATTAAATTTTTCTGAATCGTCAGAATATCTAAACTCAATTCCCCTCTTTGAATAGAGGATATAAAAATTTCTCGTGGATTTGCCAGTCTAAGCAAGAGACAATAGACTTTGATATTATTGATTAGTTTTTGATTTAAAGAACCATCCCACCGTAATTGAAAGCCTAAATACCTTTTTTTGAAGAAATTAAGTTTTGCTTCCTTATTCCTTTTGGATTTACCTTTTTTCATGTCCGATCCTGCATATTCTTCTTTAACATCCTTTTCTTGATTTGCAAAAATTGATCTAAGATCCGCTTGGTCTTTTGATTCTTTTTGTTCATGGTTTCGATTCTCTAATTCAATAGATTTTTTTTCATTTGATGATAGAGATATAAAAATATTTTTATTGTTCTTTCCGTTGATTTTTTTATTTTTATTGTGACTGACATTTGCATTTTCATTCAACTTGAAATTGAAAAGAAGTAAATTTATTGGTACCGCCCATGGTTTTTTCTTATATACGTTGTAAAGTATCACAAATTTTGGAAAGAACCAACATTCTAGTTCTAAATTTGATATGGGACTTTTTAGTATTTCGTCATCGTCATTCATTCCCATCCAATCAAAAGGTTTTTTTTTTTTATTGGATGAATTAACTTCTTGATTTGGGCAAATCGTAAGAAAAAAAAGATCTTTATTATCAAATTTATCAATTATTTGATGTAGATTATTTCCAGTCTTAGTATTGTTTTTTGTTCTAGTATTGATCCAGGACTCAATATTGGCCTTCTTTCTAAGACAAAAATGGAAAATTCTCCAATCAAAATATTTTCTGTCCGGGTTTTTCTCCATATTTATCATATCATCTTTTCCTAGATAATTGTTGATAGAGATACCTCCCAAGATATCAAATACTTTGCTTTTTTTTTTATTTGTCTTGTAATTAGAAGAAATTTGTTGCTTATTATTGACTTGTAATGGTAATCGATAAATGGATGAGTCTTTCTTATCTTCAGAATTAATAAATTGATACGAAAAAAGATTAAATTTATAGTATTTTTGAAATTTTTCTTTTCGTTTTTGGTTCGGTAATGAATCTACTTCAAAACTTTTTTGTTTTTCGTAATGAATTACTTGGTCTTTTTTATATAAGTTCCATTTGTTTAAATCTTTTTTTTGAACTATACCTCGCTGAGTGATTCTAATTCGCCATTTTTGTGGTATTAATTTGTACCAGTAAATTTGAGATAAATTATATTTATATTGATAATGGCTCTTTAACCAGTTTTTCCATTGATTCATTACAGAATTTCTAAACCTAAAGTTTGTATCTTTTAATTTTGATTGAAATAATCCTTGGGCTCCAAAATAACCTTTTATTTCATTTTTCAGAAAGGGAAATTCTTCGTGATATTGAAGGACAAATCGTAATTTATATAAGTTAATAACTTGAGTTTGTGATAATTTAAAAAATACATATGCTTGTGACAAAGAGGCTGCGTCAGAAAAAATATGTAAATTATTACTACCATTACTATAATTAAATGACTTTTTTATAATTGAAATAAAATGAATTTGATTTTTATTTGTTTTATCAATTCTTTTAGGATTTTCTTTATTATTGTAAATGTATTTATTAATAGTTTTTCTTGTTGATTCAAAAAAAAACTGTATATTGATCCTCAGAATCTTAATGATAACTAGAAGAATATCTATATATATTCTTTCAATCAAAATTTTTGTAAAAAAAGATGATTTATGCACTAATTGAGCATTGCTTCGCTGTAATATCCGCGAAATATTTTTTAATGATTTTAAGCTTTTAGCATTGGAACTTAGTTTGTTACGACTAATATTTATCTTTGAAATTATAACACCTTTTCTCTTTTCTTTTGTAATTTTTTCTATTTGATTTCTGATTGTCCTTGTTCTGACATTGAGATCTTTCATTTTTTTTTTTTTCAATGAATAATTTATCCAATCCATAGTTGGAATGGACCTTTTATGGCTCGTTTGAGTAACGGTTGTCAAATCTTTTTCGTTTTTAGTTTCATTCAATTCATATATTTCTCTAAATCCAAATAATGGGCTTTTTGATTTTGAAAGTTTATTTATTTTTTCTTTTAAAATTGTTAAACCCAGAAAACTATTTTTTTGAAACTTTAGAATTTGTTTTCTAAATTTTTGAAAGATAGGTTCAAAAGGGGAAAGTCCTTTTTTTGGAGAACCAAAAGGAAACTCAGTTTCCATTCCAAAAACTGTTAAAAAACAAAAATCATTTTTTTGTCTTTTCTTTTTCATTTCATTTTTATGGATAAATTTTAGCTTCGATTTGTGCCAAGGTTTTAGACGAAAAGGAAATAAGATCTTTATTTGAATACCGTCCGTTAACCAGTTTTTCGGAAATTCTGTTTCTGATAATTGAACTCCATTATAGGTACATTTCACGTGCATTTCTCTTTTCCAATCCTTTAAATCCTCGGACCATTCGGGAAGTTGAAATAATAGCATACGAATGGTATTTTTGGCTATTATTAATGAAGGTAATAGAATATATTTTCTAAGAATTGATTGGATTACTAAAAGACTACCTCTTATTATTTGAGCAAAA